TACATTTATACATCTGATACACCCAACACCATGTGATGGTATATTATCCGTGCTATATCAATATAACACATCTGATACACCCAACACCATGTGATGGTATATTATCCGTGCTATATCAATATAACACATCTGATACACCCAACACCATGTGATGGTATATTATCCGTGCTATATCAATATAACACATCTGATACACCCAACACCATGTGATGGTATATTATCCGTGCTATATCAATATAACACATCTGATACACCCAACACCATGTGATGGTATATTATCCGTGCTATATCAATATAACACATCTGATACACCCAACACCATGTGATGGTATATTATCCGTGCTATATCAATATAACACATCTGATACACCCAACACCATGTGATGGTATATTATCCGTGCTATATCAATATAACACATCTGATACACCCAACACCATGTGATGGTATATTATCCGTGCTATATCAATATAACACATCTGATACACCCAACACCATGTGATGGTATATTATCCGTGCTATATCAATATAACACATCTGATACACCCAACACCATGTGATGGTATATTATCCGTGCTATATCAATATAACACATCTGATACACCCAACACCATGTGATGGTATATTATCCGTGCTATATCAATATAACACATCTGATACACCCAACACCATGTGATGGTATATTATCCGTGCTATATCAATATAACACATCTGATACACCCAACACCATGTGATGGTATATTATCCGTGCTATATCAATATAACACATCTGATACACCCAACACCATGTGATGGTATATTATCCGTGCTATATTAGTCATGCAATAATTAAAATAATAGCGGTAGCAGTAGTTAATATATATGGGGAACTATATATCAATAACTGGGATAACTTATCTTATAATTTTATGGAGCATAATTATGTATATCCCTACATGACTAATATATAACACCATGTGATGGTATATTATCCGTGCTATATCAATATAACACATCTGATACACCCAACACCATGTGATGGTATATTATCCGTGCTATATCAATATAACACATCTGATACACCCAACACCATGTGATGGTATATTATCCGTGCTATATTAGTCATGCAATAATTAAAATAATAGCGGTAGCAGTAGTTAATATATATGGGGAACTATATATCAATAACTGGGATAACTTATCTTATAATTTTATGGAGCATAATTATGTATATCCCTACATGACTAATATATAACACCATGTGATGGTATATTATCCGTGCTATATCAATATAACACATCTGATACACCCAACACCATGTGATGGTATATTACAGTGGTATAAAACTATTATAGCTCCATATATTTTTATAGAATGTTATTTAACACAACTTCTCTTTATGAAAAGGAATTTATTTTAAAAAAATTATAGGGGAAAATTAATTTTTAAAGGATAAAGGATAAATGATTAAAGGGCCGGAGGGTGCCGGAGGGCCTATCTGGGGGGATAATCTATATGTAAGTATTTGACCTAATGGAGTTAAGTTAGTATGCTATAATTAGAGACAGAATATACATAAGTTATAAGTACATATAAATAAATTATATCTAATAATAAGATATAACAGATAATTATTTATAGCGAACTTTAAACGTGAGCTTAGTGTCTAGAATAATTATCGGTATACCGAGCGTAGCGAGGGGGGAATATCTTTCCTGTGCCTAATACTGTTTTAATAGTCTTTATTTATTAAATTAGATTCTAGTTTATATAGATTTTTATTGTGATGTATTTAATATGTAAGTTTTTGCGTGAAATAAATATTATTTAAATAATTTATTCTTATTTAATTCGCAGTTTTTAATTTTATGTATTTAATAATTTAAGACATAGTTAATTATTTTTTTTAACTAGCTAAAATTGTGCCAGCAGCTGCGGTTATACAATTAGTTAAAATTATCTTTATTGGATATTTATTAATTCTATAATCATTGAGTATAATATTAATAATTTTTAGGTGAAATTTGAATTTTGATTTATTACTCAGGTAAATTTTAATTATAAGAAATTTATTTGTTAAACTAGGATTAGATACCCTATTATTTTAAATGTAAAATTTAATTCTTAATATTATAAGTTAAGATCTTTAAATTGAAAGAATTTGACGGTAATTTTAATCATTTTAGAGGAACCTGTTCTGTAATTGATAATCCACGATGAATTTTACCTTAATTTATTGGTTTGTATATCTCTGTCTGAATTGAATGTTTTATTAGGAGATTTTCTTTTATTTTTATGGAAATTTATGTCAGGTCAAGGTGCAGCTATATTAAGGGTTGAAATGGGTTACATTTAACTTTTAAATTATTGGATTATAAATATTTATTTGTTTTATGAAATTGGATTTAATTGTAATGAGTAAAATATATTATTCATGATATATGTTCTTGATTAAGTACATATCGCCCGTCACTCTCATTATTTAAATGGGATAAGTCGTAACAAAGTAGCCCTATCGGAAGATGGGGCTGGATTTATCAAGCTATAATCTAGGGTTAATTCTTATTTACATTAAGAATTTATTTGTGCAATTCAAATTGGCTTGAATTTTAATATTTTATATTTAATTTATTAATTTTATATTTATGTATTGTTTATAGAAATAACTTTATTTTTAGTAATTTTTAATGAATATAATAAATTAAAAATTTATAGCTTATATTACTGTAAAGGTTTATTTTTAAAATATAATAAAAGTAGACTTTAATTGTTGTACCTTTTGTATCAGGGTTTATTAATTTATTATTAATTATACTTAATTTTCCCGAATTTAATAGAGATATCAATTATTGTTATTTAATGTTTCAAAATTATTAATAAATTATTGATAGGGGTTATATGCTATTCAATATTAAATATCTGGTTTTCTGATAATTGAATTTAATTCAGAATTGACAAATTTTTATTATATAACTTTATTTTTAATAATTTAGTCAATTTAAATTATTAGGGGATAAGCTCTAATAATTTATTTATAATTAATATTAAGAATTAAATTAAGTAGGATTAGAAATTTCCATCATTTATTTTGTTATAATTAATTTTAATTAATTATTTATTTATATTAATTTAAATATTTATCAGAAATTATTAATTAATTATTAATTAATAGATATAATGATAGAATTAGTATATTATTTTAATTAATATATAGTAATTCGGCAAATTTATTCTTCACCTGTTTAACAAAAACATGTCTTGATGTTTAATTTTATATTAAGTCTGACCTGCTCAATGATTGTAAAATTAAATAGCCGCAGTATTTTGACTGTGCGAAGGTAGCATAATCATTTGTCTTTTAATTGAAGGCTTGTATGAATGGTTGGATGAGGGAATTGCTTTCTTTATATTAATTGTTGAATTTAATTTTTAAGTTAAAAAGCTTAAATATTTAAATGGGACGAGAAGACCCTATAGAATTTAACTTTTATTTATTAATAATATTTGTTTTGGTAAATAATTTATTTTATTAATGTGAAAGTTTTGTTGGGGTGACAGTGGGATTTTTATAACTCCCATAATTAATATTGTATTTATATGTATATTTAAGATCCTATTTTAAGGATATATAGATTAAATTACCTTAGGGATAACAGCGTTATTTTTCTGGAGAGTTCTTATCGATAGAAGAGTTTGCGACCTCGATGTTGGATTAAAATTAGATTTAAGTGTAGAAGCTTAATTTCTAGGTCTGTTCGACCTTTAAAATTTTACATGATCTGAGTTCAGACCGGCGTAAGCCAGGTCGGTTTCTATCTTTTTTTTAATGTAATATAAATTAGTACGAAAGGACCATTTATATCAAATAATTTGTTTTAATGAATATCTTTAACTATTTTGGCAGATTAGTGCGGTAAATTTAGAATTTACTTATGTAATTTTTATTACAGATAGTATTGTTTATATTAATTTATTTATTAATAATTGTTTTTGTATTAATTTGTGTTTCATTTGTTACGCTATTGGAGCGTAAGGTTTTAGGTTATATCCAACTTCGTAAAGGTCCTAATAAGTTAGGGCTATTAGGGCTCCTTCAACCTTTTTCTGATGGTTTAAAGTTGTTTTTTAAAGAGCAAACTTATCCTTATAAATCCAATTATATAATTTATTATTTATCTCCTATATTTTTATTAGTTATATCTTTTTTAATATGATCTTTATTTCCCTTTTTTATTAATGTTTGTAATTTTAATTACGGTATTTTATTTTTTATAATTTGTACTGGTATAGGGGTATATGGAATTATATTATCTGGTTGATCTTCTAATTCTAATTATGCCCTTTTAGGGAGTCTTCGTTCTGTTGCTCAAGTTATTTCTTATGAAGTAAGTATAATTATAATTATATTATGCTTAGTTATTTTCGTATTTAGATATAACTTATTAGATTTTATATATTACCAACAGATAGGATGATTTATATTTATAAGCCTTCCTTTATTTTTTTGTTGAATATCTTCTTGTTTAGCTGAGACAAATCGTTCTCCGTTTGATTTTGCGGAGGGTGAAAGTGAACTTGTTAGAGGATTTAATGTTGAATATAGAAGTGGGGGATTTGCTTTTATTTTTTTGTCTGAATATATAAATATTATTTTTATAAGATTAATAACTAGAGTTATTTTTTTAGGTTGTGATCTTATATCTCTGTGATTTTATATTAAAATTATATTTATTGTGTTTTGATTTATTTGAGTTCGAGGAGTTTTACCTCGGTTTCGTTATGATAAGTTGATATATTTAACTTGAAAGTTGTTTTTACCTTTATCATTAAATATGTTTTTGTTTTATATAGGTTTATTAATTTATATATTACATTAATATATATTTATCCATTAAATTAAGTATGACTAAGTTAATGAAAGAATTTAACTTTCTTTATTTTACTTTCAAGGTAAATGTTTATCTAAAACTTATTAACTATAAATAATTATTCTAATAGTTTATCTCATATTTTTGTTATTATACCTCTAATGGTAAAATATCTAAAATATAATATTGTTAATACTTGTCCTGTAAAAATATATGGTTCTTCTGCGGGTCGTGCTCCAATTCATGTTAATAATAAAATAATAGTTACTATTATTCAGAATAAACTTTTTCTTAAAGGGTAAAATGTATTTCCTTGGAATTTTCTTTTATTAGTAAATATGGGTAATAAAATAATTAAAATTGATATTAATATAGCTAATACTCCTCCTAGTTTATTAGGAATTGATCGTAAGATTGCATAAGCAAACAAAAAATACCATTCTGGTTGAATATGTACAGGAGTTACTAAAGGATTAGCTGGGATGAAATTTTCAGGGTCTCCTAATGTTCGGGGTTCTAACAATACTAATAATGAAAATATAAATAATGTAATTATAATTCCTATTAAATCCTTAATTGAAAAGTAAGGATGGAATGGTGACTTATCATAGTTGGAATTTAATCCTAAAGGGTTATTTCTTCCTGTTTGATGAAGGAACAATAAATGGATAATTACTATGGCTGAAATAATAAATGGTAAAAGAAAGTGTAGTGTAAAAAATCGTGTTAAAGTTGCATTATCTACGGAGAATCCTCCTCACAATCATATTACCAGGGTCTTCCCTAAATAAGGAATTGCTGATAATAGATTAGTAATAACTGTTGCTCCTCATAATGATATTTGTCCTCATGGTAATACATAACCTAGAAATGCTGTTCCTATAATTAATAGTAATAAAATAACTCCGATTGATCATGTCGTATACAGCTTATAAGATCCATAATATAATCCCCGTCCAATATGTATATATAAACAAATGAAGAATAAGGATGCTCCGTTAGCGTGTGTATATCGCATTAATCATCCGTTATTTACGTCACGACAAATGTGAATAACTCTTCTAAATGCTAATTCAATATTAGCTGTGTAGTGTATAGCTAAAAATAATCCTCTAATAATTTGAATTATTAAACATATGCCTAATAGTGACCCAAAATTTCACCATAATGAAATTGATGAAGGGGAAGGTAAGTCAATTAATGATCTATTAATAATTTTTAATAAAGGGTGGATTTTTCGCATTGGTTTATTCATATGTTTTATGTTTTTGTTCGTAAAGGCCCTTCATCTACTTTTGCAATATTGGAGATTACAATTATTGTGAATAATAAATAAATAATAATTAATATTGTTAATTGGGCTGTAATTATATTGAAAATTTTAATTAAGCTGATTTCATTTATAAATATAAAATTATTAAAGTAATTAAAGTTGTAGTTTGTTAAAATAATAATAGCTATAACTATAAATGTTCTTGATAATACTATCATTTTAACAGGTGATTTAAATTTTTCATTAGAAGCTACTCTTGCTATATAAATGAATAGAACAAGAGCTCCACTTAAAATAATAATAATAATAATATAGGAAAAGAAAAATGATCCTATTATATATCCAATAATAATTCCTGTAATTATTGTTTGGATAATAAGAATTAACCCTATACTTAATGGATGATTTAATATCAATATAATTAAAGATAAAATAATTATTCCAGATATTATAATATTCAATTCAGTAAATAGTTTATTTAAAATATTAATTTTGGGGATTAAAGACAAGTTTTGACTTTTTACTGAAGTTTTAAAGGTAATTCCTATTTATGATTTACAAAATCATTGTTTTATTAATTAAACTATTAAAACTTATTTTTATAGAATATATCTTATTATTTAATATATTTAGAGGATTAGTTGTTTTTTGTTCCACTCGTAAACATTTATTACTTTCATTATTAAGTTTAGAATATATAGTTTTATGTCTCTTTTTAATTTTATCTTTAGTACTTATAACTTATGGTTATGAAATATATTTTTCGTTAATATTTTTAGTTTTTACAGTTTGTGAAGGTGCTTTAGGATTATCTATTTTAGTAACTTTAGTTCGTAGACAAGGTAATGATTATTTATCAAGAATATCTATTTTAACATGATAAAATACTTATTTATGCTTTTATTTTTAATCCCTCTTGTTAAAAATTATTGAATAATAAAACATTCTTTGATGTTAATATCTTTTATATTTATTTATTTTTATAATTATTATAATTTTATTATCCCTTATAATAATATGTTAGGTATTGATATTTTTTCTTATAGTTTAATTAGTTTAACATATATTATTATTTTTTTAATAATAATAGCGAGATATAAAGTTTATATTAATAATGATAATTTAAATAAATTTAGCTTTATTATATTATCAATATTACTTTCATTATTAATAACTTTTTGTTCATTAAATATATTTTTATTTTATTTATATTTTGAAATATCTTTAATCCCCACCCTTTTTTTAATTTTTGGGTGGGGATATCAGCCTGAGCGTGTCTCTGCTGGTTATTACTTATTATTTTATACTTTGTTTGCTTCTTTTCCTTTATTACTAGGGATTTTTTATATTAATTTTTTGGTTTGTTCTTTGGATTTTTGACTTATTTTATTAGATCAAGTGAATATTTATATATATCTGTCTCTAATTATAGCATTTTTGTTTAAAATACCCATCCCTTTTTTTCATTTTTGATTACCTAAGGCTCATGTAGAGGCTCCTATTTCGGGTTCTATAATTTTGGCAGCTATTTTATTGAAGTTAGGGGGTTACGGTTTAATTCGTGTTTATATATTTATTTATGATTATTCAGTTATATATAATTTTATTTGGATTGGTTTAAGACTTTGAGGGGCTTTTATTGTTAGATTTTTATGTTTATTTCAGGTAGATATTAAGTCTATTATTGCTTATTCTTCTGTTGCTCACATATCTTTGGTTATTTGTGGGATTATAAATTGTAGAATCTATGGATTTGTTGGTTCTTTAACAATAATAATTGGTCATGGATTTTGTTCTTCAGCTCTTTTTTGTTTAGCAAATATTATTTATGAACGTAGTCATAGTCGTAGATTATTTATTAATAAAGGTTATATATTAAGTATACCTAACTTATGTATATTTTGATTTATTCTCTGTTCTAATAATATATCTTCTCCCCCTTCTTTAAATTTATTAGGTGAAATTTATCTTATTAACTCTATTATATCTTGGGATTACATGACTTTTATGTTTTTAGGAATTTTATCCTTTATAAGTTGTTGTTATAGTATTTATTTATTTTCTATAACTCAGCATGGTTATATTTATAGAGGTTTATCTTTTTATAATTCTGTTAATGTTCGGGAGTATCTTTTGATTCTATTACATTTGATTCCTCTTAATTTTTTAATTATTAAGTTTGATAGTTTCTCTATAATGATTTAGAATAAAATAAAGGATTTAATGGTAGTTTAATTAAGAATAATAATTTGTGGTATTATTGGTGAATGTCTTGTTCCCTAAATCCATTTTAAGTTTATATAAATTGTGGTTTTTTATATTATTGGTTTTAGGATTATTACTTATATTTTTAGGATTTACCTTTTTATACAGTAATTATTCTATTTTAATAGATTGGGAAGTTATTACTTTTAATTCTTCTTGTTTATCAATATCAATGTTCTTTGACTGAATATCACTTTTATTTATAGGCAGAGTTTTATGTATTTCTTCTATAGTAATTTTATATTCTTATTCATATATGGGTTCTGATTTATTTAAAGTTCGCTTTTTATTTATTGTTTTATTATTTGTTTTGTCTATAATATTTCTTATTATTAGTCCTAATTTAATTAGTATTCTGTTGGGATGGGATGGATTAGGACTAGTTTCTTATTGTTTAGTGATTTATTACCAGAATTTTAAATCTTACAATGCGGGTATATTAACTATTTTGAGTAACCGTATTGGTGATGTGGGTATTTTAATTAGTATCGCGTGATTATTTAATTTGGGTTGTTGAAATTATATTTATTATTTGGGTTTTATAAATGATACTATTTCTTTATGATTGATATATATAATTGTTTTGTCTGCGTTTACTAAGAGTGCTCAGATCCCTTTTTCTTCTTGATTACCTGCAGCAATGGCTGCACCCACACCAGTTTCTGCTTTAGTACATTCTTCAACATTAGTTACTGCGGGTGTTTATCTATTAATTCGGTTTAGTGAATTGCTTCATAATTATAATATAAATTATTTTTTAATAATTTCTTGTTTAACGATATTTATATCTGGTTTATCTGCTAATTTTGAATATGATTTGAAAAAGATTATTGCTTTATCTACTTTAAGACAATTGGGTCTTATAATGAGAATTTTATTTATAGGATATAGAGCTTGTGCTTATTTTCATATATTAACTCATGCTTTTTTTAAGGCTCTAATGTTTTTATGTGCAGGTTTAATTATTCATTGTATAAATGATTCTCAAGACATTCGTCATATAGGCAATTTAATTATGTGTCTCCCTTTTACTTGTTCTTGTTTTTGTATTTCTAATTTGTCTTTGTGTGGATTTCCTTTTTTATCAGGTTTTTATAGTAAGGATTTAGGGTTAGAATATACTAGTTATAATTATTATAATTTATATATTTATGTGCTATTTTATTTATCAGTGGGTTTAACTGTTTGTTACAGTTTACGACTAATTTATTTTTGTTTTAGAGGTTCAAGTGGTTTAATGCCTAGTTTAATTTATTATGAAGATTCAATAATATTATATTCTTTAGTCTTTTTATCTGTTATATCTATTGTTTTAGGTAGAAGTTTAATATGACTAATTTTTCCTTACCCCTCTTTCATATGTTTCCCTTTATTAATTAAGTTACTTCCTTTATTATTTGTTATTTTAGGAGGTTGACTGGGTTATTCTTTATCTTTAATAATAATTTATGATAGAATTTTTGGTATTTATATGAATTATTTAGTTGAATTTATCGGGTTTATATGATTTATGCCTAATTTTAGTACTTATATAATTTATAATGGAAGCTTAAATTTTTCTAAAATGAGCTCTGTATTTATGGATTCTAGATGAGGTGAATTTTTAGTTTCATCTTCTCTATCAAGATTTATTAATTATATAAGTTCCATTTACTCTTTATTTGAATTTAATAATATCAAGATTTATTTAATTAGTTTTATTTTTATATTTTTAATTGTTATTTTGATTTAAACTTGAATATCTTAAGTAAAAAGTTTAACTCTGAAGAAGTTAATATAGGCAATTGCCTTTCAAGTATTTATGAAGACGTTCGTCTTATTTCCTTATTGAAAATAAGGGGTTTTAAGTTTAATAAACTACATAAATAAGAGAAAAACGGATTTTAACCGCTTTAAAAGATAGTTAGCAGCTTCTTTTAGATAACTTCATTCTCTTTTAATTGGATTTAATTAAATCAATAATTTCATTAACAATGAAAAGCCTCTTTTTGGCTTCAATTAAGTTTTTAGATAAGGGAATTATATATTCCTAATTTTAGGTCGAAACTAAGTGTAAAGTTTTACTTCACTATCTTGAGGAAAACTTTTTATTTAAGTAATTTTTAATTGCAAATTAAATGTTATTATTTGAACTATATCCCCATTTCGCTCATTCTAGTACCCCATTATTCCATTCATGATATAATCCTAAAATTAAAATGATAATAAATCTTAAAATAGTTATGATTCATATTTTTGTTAGGTTAATTTTTATTGTTAGAATAATAGGTAGTATAATTGCGATTTCAATATCAAAAATGAGGAAAAGTACTGCAATTAGAAAAAATTGGATTGAAAATGGTGTTCGTGCTGATCTTTTAGGGTCAAATCCACATTCAAAGGGGGATATGTTTTCTCGGTCTTTTTTTGAGGTTTTTGAAATTATTGTACATATTATTATTATAATAATAGATAATATAACTGCTATTATTAGTCAAATACTTACATATATGATTATCTTTTCTTAAATATTAAGATCTTTTGATTGGAAGTCAAATATATTTTATATACTAAAAAGATTAATTAACTACCTCATCAGTAAATTGAAATGTAAAGGAAAAGTCAAATTACATCTACAAAATGTCAATATCATGCTGCTGCTTCAAATCCGAAATGATGATTTATTGAAAAATGACATTTAATGTGACGTAATAAACATACTCTTAGAAAAATAGTTCCAATAATTACATGAATCCCATGAAATCCTGTTGCTATATAAAAACATGACCCATAAATTGAATCTCTAATACAAAATCTGGCTTCTTTATATTCATAAGCTTGTAATAATGTAAATAAAATTCCTAATATTACAGTTAATGTTAATCTTTTTTTTGTCTCTTTATAATTATTTCTTATTAATCTATGATGTGCTCAGGTTACTGTTATACCTGAGCATAGAAGGATTATAGTATTTAGTAATGGAATTTCTATAGGATTAAATACTATAATCCCTTTAGGGGGTCAATTTATTCCGATTTCAATTGTAGGTGCTAATCTACTATGGAAGAATCCTCAGAAGAATGAAATAAAAAAGAATACTTCTGAAATAATAAATAGGATTATCCCAATTTTTAATCCATTTGTCACTTTAATTGTATGGTGTCCTTGAAATGTGGCTTCCCGGATAATATCCCGCCATCATTGAATTATAGTTAAGATTAAAATTGTAATTCCTATTAATAATAAATATATTTCATTTTTATGGAACCATAATACTATTCCTGATGTTAAGGTTATAGCTCCAATAGAGCCTGTTAAAGGTCATGGTCTATAATCTACTAAGTGATAAGGGTGATTTTTATGTATTTTCATATATTTAATATATATATTAATGTATAACTTCACTAGAATATAAAGTAGTTAATACTGAAAATACATATGCTTGAATAACAGCTACTGCTGCTTCAAATATTATTAATATAATTTGAATTAATATAATAATTGATAAAATTATATTATTTACTTCTAATGATTTATTTCCTAATAAACTTATAAGTAAATGTCCTGCGATTATGTTTGCTGTTAATCGTACAGCTAATCTTCCAGGTCGGATAATATTTCTAATTGTTTCAATCAATACTATAAAAGGTATTAATAGATTAGGAGTACCATTGGGTACTAAATGTGCAAATATTGAATTAGTATTTTTAAATCATCCAAATATTATTATTCTTAATCATAAAGGTAGAGCTAGTCTTAATGATATTACTAAGTGGCTGGTTCTAGTAAAAATATAAGGTATTAATCCTATAAAATTATTTACTAAAATGAATATAAATAATGATACTGTTATTATAGTTATCCCTCTAGAATTAGGCCCTAATAATATCTTAAATTCATTATGTAATTTATATAAAATATTATTGAATAATATTGTTGTTCGGTTAGGTAAAGCTCAATAAGGGTAAGGAATTAATATAAATACAATAAAGGTTCTTGTTCAGTTAAGTGAGTAATTTATTGATGTTGCTGGGTCAAATGTTGAGAATAAATTTGTTATCATAATCAGTTAGGTTGAGGTGACATTTTATTAATTTTATTACTTGTTTTAAATGTATTATTTTTATTGAAAAAAATTATAATATTAATAATTATATAAGATATAAAAAATATAATGAATAATATTTCTCATCATAAAGGAGCTATTTGAGGCAATAAAGAGTAATATATAATAAGTATCTTTAACTTGACAAGTTAATGTTTTATTTTTTTAAACTAACTCCTTTAAATATTCATTAAGAGTATTTTTAAATTACTATATATTGGTTTAAGAGACCAATGCTTAAGTTTCAGCCACTTAATGAAAGTGTATTAATTCATTTAAGAAAATGTTCTGTTGTTGTGCTCTCAATTATAATAGGTATAAATCTATGATTAGCACCACAGATTTCTGAACATTGTCCATATATAACTCCAGGTCGATTAATATTAATTGTTCCTTGATTAAGTCGACCTGGTACTGCATCGATTTTAATTCCTAATGCTGGTACTGCTCATGAATGTAGAACATCTGCGGCTGTTACCACTACACGTGTTTGTGTATTTATGGGTAATACTGTTCGATTATCAACATCTAATAATCGTATATCATTTATTTTTAATTCATTTGTTGGTTTTATATATGAATCAAATTCGGTGTCTCTAAAATCTGAATATTCATATCTTCAGTATCATTGATGACCAATTACTTTTAGTGTAATTGCTGGATTATTAATTTCATCAATTATATACAGTAATCGTAGAGATGGTAATGCGATAAAGATTAGTGTAATTGCTGGTAATATTGTTCAGATTAATTCAATTGTTTGTCCTTCTAATAAATATCGATTGATTATTGTGTTTTTAGTTAATCTTAATATAATATAAATTACTATAATTGTAATTATTGATAAAATTATAATTGTGTGATCATGGAAGAATGTGAGTTGTTCTATAAGTGAAGAATTAGCGTCTTGAATTATAATATTTCCTCATGTTGCTATTTCTAATAAAAGGTGTAACCTTTATATATGAATCTTAAATTCATTGCACTAATCTGCCATATTAGAAATTTGAGGTTATAATAGGGATTTCATTATATGAATGTTCAGCTGGGGGATTCTTTTGTAATCATTCAATTCTTGTTGTTATATTTTCATTAAATACAATTGTTCGTTTGGAGATAATTGTTTCTCATAAGATTATAATAAATATAATAATTCTGATTATTGATATAATTCTTCCAATGGAAGAAATAATATTTCAACCTGTATATCTATCAGGATAGTCTGAATATCGGCGGGGTATACCACTTAATCCAAGGAAGTGTTGAGGAAAAAATGTAATGTTTACTCCTAAAAATATAGTAATGAATTGAATTTTTAATCATTTTGGATTTAATGTTAATCCTGTGAATAATGGGAATCATTGAATAAATCTCCCTATAATAGCAAATACTGCTCCTATAGACAATACATAATGGAAATGTGCAACTACATAATATGTGTCATGAAGAATAATATCAATTGATGAGTTTGCTAAAATTACTCCTGTTAATCCTCCAATTGTGAATAAAAATACAAATCCTAAGGCTCATATTATTGACGGTGAATAATTTATTTTAATTCCATGTAAAGTGGCTAATCATCTGAAGATTTTAATTCCTGTTGGGACTGCAATGATTATGGTTGCTGATGTGAAGTAGGCTCGAGTATCTACATCTATTCCTACTGTAAATATATGATGGGCTCATACGATGAATCCTAGAATTCCAATTGCTAATATTGCATAAATTATCCCAATATTTCCAAATGTTTCATTTTTTCCTCTTTCTTGTCTAATAATATGAGAAATTAGACCAAATCCTGGTAAAATTAAAATATACACTTCCGGATGTCCGAAGAATCAAAATAAATGTTGATATAAAATAGGGTCCCCTCCTCCAGAAGGGTCAAAAAATGATGTATTAAAATTTCGATCTGTTAATAATATGGTGATAGCCCCTGCTAGAACGGGCAGGGATAATAATAGAAGTAATGCTGTGATTCCTACAGATCATACAAATAATGGAATTCGTTCAGGAGTTATGCCTTTTGGTCGTATATTAATAATAGTTGAGATAAAATTTACAGCTCCTAAGATAGAGGATACACCTGCTAAATGTAATGAAAAAATTGCTAAGTCTACAGATGCTCCTCTATGTGATAAATTGCTCGATAGAGGGGGATAAACCGTTCAGCCGGTTCCGGCTCCAGATTCAGTTAGACTTCTAATTATTAATAAAGTAATGGAAGGGGGTAATAATCAAAATCTTATATTATTTATTCGTGGGAATGCTATATCGGGAGCTCCAATTATTAAAGGTACTAATCAGTTTCCGAATCCACCAATTATAATAGGTATAACTATAAAGAAAATTATTACGAAGGCATGTGCTGTTACTACCACATTATAAATTTGATCATCTCCGATAAATCTTCCAGGCTGCCCTAATTCAATTCGAATAATTAATCTTATAGCAGATCCTACTATACCTGCTCATATACCAAATAAAAAGTAAAGGGTTCCAATATCCTTATGGTTAGTTGAATATAATCATTTATTCAATAGGATAAAGTGGCTGAAGTATTTAGGCAATAAATTGTAAATTTATTTATGGTTAATTACCCTTTATCATAATTATATATATAGCTTTATAGTCAAAATATGATATTAGACTGCAATTCTAAAGTAGATAATTATATCTAAAGCTTATATAATTTAATATATTTTTAACTTTGAAGGTTAATAGTTTAATTTAACTTAAAGCTTTATAACAGTATTAACCTACGATATCTATAATTATAATTAAAGGTAATATTGAATTAATTATAATGATTATTATAGGGGTTAATTTATTTTGGTTATTAATTATTCATTTAATTGATGAATTATATGATAGAAATATATTAGTTATTACTCGTAAGTAAAATATTAATGTAATTAATCTAAATATAATTATTACAGTAATTATAATAAATTCTCTCTCATTAATTATGTTTTGGATAGTAATTCATTTGGGTAAAAACCCTAAGAAAGGGGGTAAACCCCCTATTCTTAATATTATTATAAACATACTAAATTTTTCTATATTAGTTATATTTAATATTCTTATTTGGTTTATATAATTTATTTTATATCTATTAAATGTATAACACATTACTATTATTATTATTCTATAGATTATTAAGTAAATAATTCATAAATTTATAGATTTATTAATAGCTAATATTCAACCAATATGATTAATTGATGAATATCCTAGTATTTTACGTAATGAGGTCTGGTTAATTCCTCCTAATCTTCCAATTACAATTGATAATAAAATAGATAAATTAATAATAATTCTATTATTTAAATTTCTAATTATAAATAATGGTGCTAGTTTTTGTAAAGTTATTAAAGTAAAGCATTTTAATCAATTTATTCTAGTTATAATTTTAGGCATTCATATATGGAAGGGGGCTGCTCCTAATTTAATAAGGATTCTTATATTAATAATTAATAAACATAATTTTATTGAGGTCAAATACTTACATATATAAATTAAAATTATTATTAATAGTAATATTCTTCTTACTCTCTGGGTAAGAAAATAGATTATAGCAGCTTCTGACGCTGATTTATTAATTTTGTTAAGAATTAAAGGAGTAAATGATATTATATTTAATTCTAACCCAATTCATATTCTAATTCAATTATTAGAGGATAGTCTAATTATTACACTAATAATTAAAATTATGGAAAATAATCATCTTCTTTTCTTTGATTAGAGAGGAGAGGGTTATCTCTATAAACAGGGTATGAACCTGGTAGCTTAATTTAGCTTACCTTTCTATTATTATATTTTGGTGTTAAGGTGCACAAGGATTTTTGATTTCCTAAGTTATGGTTTAATTCCATAAAATATAATAAGAGTATAGTAAATACAATACATGTTCTATTCTATCAAAATAGTCCTATTTTCAGGCATCTTATC